TTTCATATATTCCGTGCTCCAGATACTAAAATGAATATCCGACGAAGTAAAACCATCTCTATCAAGATGACAGATCTATTCTCTGTACTAGCCATAGGATCAATTATAACAAGTCACACACTCATATTCCGGAAATACAGAAAAAAAGAAATTCCACGGTCGAACTACCAAAATAGACTGGGATAAAAATCAGAAAACTAAATGCTTCACTTTGTATTGAAAAAGCTAGTTAATGGTTCTTGTAAATCTTCTAATTCATTGAAATTCCATCTAGTAAAATGGAAGAATTATAAATCTCCAAAATAATAGATAGAAATACTGCAAATAGAGCCATTGCGAGACCCATCAAAGGAGTAGTTCCCCAACCAGGAGCTACTTTACCATATTCTGAATTCAATGGTTTCAATAAACTCCCAGCATTAGTTCGTTTTGGGCGGCCAGATCTAGAACTACCCTCAACGGTTTGTGTAGCCATAATATTTTATATTCATTAAGATCTGTTGACTTTGTATACCATTCCGTTGTAAATAAATGATCTTATCATAGATCCATTGTGGTCTTAAAACTACATAATGTCTTAAAACTATATAATAATGGAAACAGCAACCCTAGTTGCCATCTTTTTATCTGGGTTACTTGTAAGTTTTACCGGGTACGCCTTATATACTGCGTTTGGGCAACCCTCTCAACAACTAAGAGATCCATTCGAGGAACACGGGGACTAGTCGAAGTAACGATCCTCCCACTATTGGGAGGATCATTACTTTCAATTGAGATAATGAAAAATCATTTCACCATTTTACTTTCCATTTTACTTTTTAGTTGGAACTTTAGGCGGTTCGCGAAAAAAGATAGCGAAAAAAATTATTCCTAGAGTTGAGACTAAAAGGAATGTATAAACCAATGCTTCCATAGATTCGATCGTGGTTTACAATTATAGCTTCCATAGCTGTTTATTTTGGACCGTCTCCCGGATAAAGAAAGAACAAAAGTCAAAGAAAAGGCCAAATGTCAAATCAAGATTTATCCGGTACCCCAACCCTATAGTCAGTCAAATAAAATAAAAACGAAAGGTAACAAAGCAATATGTATCAAACTCCCTGTCTTCTTGTAGTTGGATCTCCAAGTTTTTGGAATGCCCCAAATTCCACTTGAGCATCTAAATCTGGATCAATACCAGCAAAAACATCTCTAAACAGGGTTCTAGCACCATGCCAAATGTGTCCGAAGAAGAAGAGCAAAGCAAACGAAGCATGCCCAAAGGTAAACCAACCCCTTGGACTGCTACGAAAAACACCATCGGATTTCAAAGTAGCACGGTCTAATTCAAAAATTTCACCCAATTGAGCACGTCTAGCATATTTTTTCACAGTAGCAGGGTCACTATAACTGACTCCATTCAGTTCGCCGCCATAGAACTCAACAGTTACACCTACTTGTTCGACACTATATTTTGATTCTGCCCGTCTAAAAGGAACATCAGCTCTAACAATTCCGTCCCCATCGACCAAAACAACTGGAAATGTTTCAAAAAACGTCGGCATACGACGTACAAAAAGTTCATGCCCTTCTTTATCTCTAAAGATAGGATGTCCTAACCACCCAACAGCTATTCCATCCCCGTTGTCCATTGAACCCGCTCTGAATAATCCCCCTTTTGCCGGATTATTGCCGATGTAATCATAAAAAGCTAGTTTTTCAGGAATTTTAGACCAAGCTTCAGATAAACTTTGATTTTCAGCTAAGCCAGCACCAATTCTTCGATATATTTCTTGTTGGAAGTATCCTTGATCCCATTGATAGCGCGTCGGACCAAACAATTCAATCGGGGTAGTTGCTGAACCATACCACATAGTTCCAGCAACTACAAAAGCTGCAAAAAAGACAGCAGCAATACTACTGGAAAGGACGGTTTCAATATTTCCCATACGTAATCCTTTGTATAGGCGTTGGGGTGGACGAACACTAAGATGAAATAGACCTGCCAATATGCCTAAGGTCCCTGCTGCAATATGATGAGAAGCTATTCCTCCCGGAACAAAAGGATCAAAACCTTCCACACCCCACGCTGGATTTACGGCCTGTACCCTTCCGGTTAGTCCATAAGGATCGGACACCCATATTCCAGGACCATACAATCCTGTTACATGAAATGCACCAAAACCAAAGCAAGCCACCCCTGAGAGAAATAAATGAATTCCAAAGATTTTAGGCAAATCCAAAGAGGGTTTTCCTGTACGTTCATCAGTAAATATTTCTAGATCCCAATACACCCAATGCCATATAGCTGCCAAAAAACACAAGCCAGAAAACACAATATGTGCCCCGGCCACACCTTCGTAACTCCAAATACCCGGATTCGTTACAGTCCCCCCTGTGATACTCCAACCGCCCCACGAATTCGTTATTCCTAAACGAGTCATGAAGGGTATAACGAACATACCCTGTCTCCACATTGGATCAAGAACAGGATCAGAGGGATCAAAAACGGCTAATTCGTATAGAGCCATCGAACCGGCCCAACCAGCAACCAGAGCTGTATGCATTATATGGACAGCAATCAAACGACCCGGATCATTCAATACGACGGTATGAACACGATACCAAGGCAAACCCATGGAAATACCCCTTTATCAACGAAAAATAGACACAATGTAACTTTATTGCATTGGAAAAAGCTATGCTATGGACCCCCTTTTTTAGGGGATTCTCTCGGGGAAAGGATTAATATTTGTTTGATGCTTTGCGTAATAATTACTTTTAGTAATAATGAAACTTTTTTGTTCGTAGGAACAAAAAGAAGCAGATCTATTCTATACCCGATAAGTAACAATACGCAATGGTAAGGGGTTGATACCATTTTATATGCGTGAATGTATATATATTTGTTCATCATTCAAAGGACTCATTTGGAAGAATTTTCCTTAATTCATTTTGTCTTCTTTTTTTTATTTTATGAACTTAGTCAATCTATGGATAAAATAGGATAATAAAATCAATAGCATTAGGCCACTAAACAAACCCACTGTTACGCTTTCACATCAAAGTGAGATATAGTACTTAATTTTTCTTTTATTTAATGCCTATTGGTGTTCCAAGAGTACCCTTTCGAAGTCCTGGAGAGGAAGATGCATTGTGGATTGACGTATAGTGCGACTTGTCAGATATATTGGGCATACGGTATTTCCCCGTTCTCTTCCCCGATCGAGATATTCCCTCTTTCGCCCGAGAAAGATTGATTCAATTATCAAAAATTTGGAGCGTGAAGTGCAATTAGATCCATTTTTTAGGGAGGGTATACGGATTAATATTATCAATTAGAATAATTTATGGTTGGCTTGGTTAGACCAATTAAATGAAGTATCCAGGCTCCGTTTAGAAAAAAACCAATTGGTAATAAATATATTAAATATATTTATGATTACGGCTTAATATCATATTTATATCATATTTTAGTTATTTCGATTTATTTAGATATTTAGAAATAAAAGTTATGTTAATCAATCGAGTAATATGATGAATGCGTTGAATATTTGTTGGAAGACATGAAATGAATCGAAAAAAAAAATAGGGAAGTCGTAGCAAAAGGACGTGGTATTGGGGCATTTGTCCTATATGTACAAATCCAAATCGGGCGGATCTTTACGCGGAGTAGAGCATAAACCTAAAAAAATTGAAGAAGCCCAGTCAGGAACAAGAAAATTACATCGCGATTTAAATTGTATCTCGATGAAACAATACATCAATGAGAAGTTAGTCAGATAAGCTTAGCAATTTTTTTAGATAAACAAAACAGGCCAAAACTCATCTTTCTTGAAAAATGAAAGAAAAGTCCATTTTATTTATTTTATTTTTATTAAGTTATAAAACCTGTTATGAAAAAACAAAGCTAGAATCTACACATTGATTCCTTTTTTTCATGATTTTTGTTGAACCGTATGCATCAAAAGGTGCATGTACGGTTTCTAAGGGATACCATTTTATCCCAATCAACCGACTTTATCGAGAAAGATTACTTTTTTTAGGCCAAGGGGTTGATAGCGAGATCTCGAATCAACTTATTGGTCTTATGGTATATCTCAGCATAGAGGATGATACCAAAGATCTGTATTTGTTTATAAACTCTCCTGGCGGGTGGGTAATACCCGGAGTAGCTATTTATGATACTATGCAATTTGTGCGACCAGATATACAGACAATATGCATGGGATTAGCCGCTTCGATGGGATCTTTTATTCTTGTCGGAGGGGAAATTACCAAACGTCTAGCATTCCCTCACGCTCGGCGCCAATGAGTTTTTTATTTGATTTGAGAGAAAAAAGAAAACTATGCCTTCGCTCTATATGAATATTTAAGTAATAATAGCATGGCACTTCGAATTCGATATGAGAAATGTTTTTTATTTAAACCGTTAGATTACGTATCGAAAGAGTAGTATGAGATAAAAAGGCATTTTCGAGTTTAGTCAATCCGTCGGGAGGCCTATTTCAGCGTCACAAACTTTTTTGTTTTCACACCAGGGGGCTAACAATATTTAGGTTATGAAAGAATATAAAAATAAATCTTGTTTTTTTATTTGAAAAAAAAAAGAAACTTTGGGATTGCTAAATAACAGACGAAATAAATATATAAAGCAACGGAACCATCATAGTATTTTTATAGTATTTTTGAACTACTACAAAAGGAAGGGCGGTTATTGGATCATTTACCAACCTGAGTCTGATAGACTCTATCATTTATTTTCTATTTCTTCAATGTAAGTAAGGTAAGGTAAAAAAAAGTAAATTCCATTATAGAGCCGTATGCAATGCGCAAAAGATGCCTGTACGGTTGTTCAATTATATCTTTTTTGATTAGTCTTTATCTACTCACCTTTCACTTTCATCATGCGAGTATAGATGAAACATTTTTTATGTTATATCATATATTATATCATCAGGGTAATGATCCATCAACCCGCTAGTTCTTTTTATGAGGCACAGACGGGAGAATTTGTCCTGGAAGCGGAAGAGCTGCTGAAGCTGCGCGAAACCATCACAAGGGTTTATGCACAAAGGACAGGCAAACCCTTATGGGTTGTATCCGAAGACATGGAAAGAGATGTTTTTATGTCAGCAACAGAAGCCCAAGCTCATGGAATTGTTGATCTTGTAGCGACTGAATAAAAAAGAACAAGGATTTCACATGAATTCGTGATTTGATATTTTATCTTCTTACCGAATTTACTATTCTATTTATAAATTTCTTAATATAGAAATTTATACTATAGAAAAAAAAGAATTCCTAAGCATCTGGTTAAGATCGATCTAAACCAGCCCATTATATATATATGATTCAACATGCCAACTATTAAACAACTTATTAGAAACACAAGACAGCCAATCAGAAATGTCACGAAATCCCCCGCTCTTGGAGGATGTCCTCAGCGACGAGGAACATGTACTAGGGTGTATGTGCGACTCGTTCAGACCGTGGACTAGGATAAAAGAAAGAAAACAATTGATCCAGTATCACCAATCCGTACCAGTGAGTAGGATAGAATGGACGAACTCCATCGAATATTCAATAAATAAAAAAAAAAAAAAAAGATCTATCCTTCGATTGGGGTATCAAATGTATGGTTCCCGTTGGTGCAAATCCAATCACCTCAATTTCAAATTTAAGATGAGAAAGGATTCCCCATTGATAGCAAATGGTATTCATTAAGCAGGGGAAATCCTATTTTAAAAAGTCAAAATTTTAGGCCTTATTCTTGCAAGAACGGACTAACAGGGTCAGCTACTCAGCAAATCTTCATAATTAAATACCGTTACTGTATAAATAGATCTCGTTGTGAAAGACCTAGTACTAGATAATTTTTGGTAGAGCCAAAGGATGTGAACTGTACAAGTTAACAATAACATTGATTAAATGAAGGAAGGGCTCCGGTGTATAGAGAGGACCTCGCCGTTTAAGAAGTAACCATAGAAACGATGGAACCCACTAGAATCTATTTTTATTTATTACTTTTTATTTACTATGTGTTTTTGATACCTAGTATCAATACAATTTTTATTTCTATTTTATTTCTAGGCGAAATGCCTAAAAAAAAATCGTGGTCGGGAAGGTTAGAGTAGCAAAAGCCATTGGAATTTTTATTTTATACATTGGAAAAATCCGTTTTGTTATTAATAGACTAGGACACGGGAAGGGAATAACTGAAAGAAAGGAAATCAATTAGTTATTCATCAAAGTTTCATTTATTCAATGACCAGAATTAAACGAGGGTATATAGCTCGAAGACGTAGAACAAAAATCCGTTTATTTGCATCAAGTTTTCGCGGGGCTCATTCAAGACTTACTCGGACTATTACTCAACAGAAAATAAGAGCTTTGGTTTCGGCTCATAGGGATAGGGGTAGACAAAAGAGAGATTTTCGTCGTTTGTGGATCACTCGTATAAATGCAGTAATTCGAGACAATAAAGTATACTTTAGTTATAGTAATTTAATAAACAATCTGTACAAGAAACAGTTGCTTCTTAATCGTAAAATACTTGCCCAAATAGCTATATTAAATAAGAGTTGTCTTTATATGATTTCCAATGAGATCATAAAATAAAGAGATTGAAAGGAATCCGTTGGAATGGTTTAAACGGAGTTCCCTGGAAAATGAACTCTGGGAAGGTAGAGTAGAAATTAGTATGATAAAATATGAAACCGTCTTCAAAATGAAAATGAAGAAACACGTTCAATAAAAAGTATTTCTTATTCTTCCCCTATTTTTTTCTGGTTCTAAGACCCGGAGTTCTAGTGGTTGACTCGCTTCTTTCAAATTGTTTCTCATTATTAAGAAAAGGTAACGGAGATAAAATACGAGCTTGTTTTATAGCAATAGTAATTAATCGTTGTTGTTTTAAGGTCAATCGATTCACCCGTCTAGATAATATTTTTCCTTGTTCGCTAATAAATCGACTAATTAAACTCATGTTTCTATAATCAATTCGATCCCCCGATTGGATCGGAGGCAAACGCCTACGAAAAGATCGCTTGGATTTCAGAAAGATTCGCTTGGATTTATCCATGGTTTGTTTATTCCTTATCCTAAAGAAAAGACCCGAATCCTATTTCTTAATTCTCCATCACAGTTGATCTGATCGAAATAGGATTTGGTTTATTTATATTAATATATATTAGATATATTTAGATATATCTAATATGTCATTTTTAATCTTCCTTGGAACGGAAGACTGACACACGAGCGACCGGTTCGATCTATTTCTTTATCTCCCCGTGAATCGTATGTTTGTAACAACAGGGACAGAATTTTTTCAATTCCAATCGACTAGGCGTATTATGTCGATTCTTTTGAGTAATATATCTGGAAATGCCCGTTGATTCCTTATTAACACGGTTTCGAACACAACTGGTACATTCCAAAATCACCGTTACTCGGACATCTTTACCCTTGGCCATGAGCCTCCTTTGGTTTTTGATTCATTCAATTCTTTAATTTTCCGATCCGAAATGAGGAAGAAGAAAGGAACAAAAAAAACAGGTAACTCGAAATCTAATTATGAAAGAAAGATTTCGTTGCAATAAATCAATATAAATCAATATAGTAATAATAACAATATATTAATAAATTAAGTAATATAATGATTTCTAGCTATATTACTAGATATATAGAATTTTAAATTGCCGAACAGCATTTCATTTTTATTTAAGTATCTTGTATGATATTGTTGCCCCAACCATTCCATTTCACTCTATTTTTTATTAACTTTATTTAAATTTGAGCCTGGCCCGAGTTACTAGTTTCAACGAGGGGAAATCCCCCCCCCCCCTTTTTTTTTTTTTTTCTAACATATATTCGAAAAAAAAGAAGGGAAGGGATTAGTTACAGATATTTGATTCTATCTCTAATCCTTTTCCCCCCCTACCATATCAATAACAAGAATTAAAAAAAGGGGAATATCAACGCATCCGGAAAAAAACGATTGATCTCTATCAATAAACCTGCTAAAGATCCGAACCATAGAGTACTTACTACCGGTGCCACGGAGAGATATGTTTTTAGATCTCGCATTTTAAATTCTCCTCCTTCTTTATTATTTCTAATACATAATGGTAATACATATATAACCAGATGTGTATATGTACTTAATGACTGGCCGCTTTTATTTGTACGCGGAATCCCTAATTCAAGTTGAAATGTACAAAATAGATCGTACTTTTTTATTTAATCTTAAAAGAAACAAATATGCCCCTTTAGGCCAGAAATTCTCGAAAAAGAGTCATTTTTTTATAGGGTCTCATATTTATTTCATACTTTAATATAATAGAAATATAATAGAAGTCCTTTACTATTTTTATTTAATATAATTATATTTATATGAAACCAAAAAGAAGAAATGACAAGATATTTATCTATATCAATGGAAGAAATAAAGATATGGAAAACAAAACAGGGATTCTCTACAATGACACTGTAGACCAATTGAAAGGGATGTAGCGCAGCTTGGTAGCGCGTTTGTTTTGGGTACAAAATGTCACGGGTTCGAATCCTGTCATCCCTACCTATTACTTATCTTCTGAACAGTAACGGGGAAGATCGATTAAAAGAAAATTGGATATCCATAAAAAATCTTTAATTTTATGATAGTATATATCCAAGACGTATTGAGATCACAAAATATTCTTTGTGATAATAAAGCGCTCTTAGTTCAGTTCGGTAGAACGTGGGTCTCCAAAACCCGATGTCGTAGGTTCAAATCCTACAGAGCGTGATTCTGTCTTCTTGTTAGTCACGCTAGGTCGAAAATTACCACCTAAAAAATTAAACCAATCTAATTTTGACCTCCCGCGAATTAAAGGAAGTAGGAGGTCAATCAAAAAAGGGATGCTAATTAATCAAAGTTCCAACTGATCACCACGTCTGTATTGTAAATATGCAGTTACAAATAAGCCAGCCAAAGTAATAGGAATTAAACCCAAGACTATTCCAAATAGAGAAACTTCAATCATTTCAATTTGTTTGAGAAGGGAAAGGGGAGGTAATATCTATGCTTAAATAGTAATACGTATTGACTATAAATCTCAATGACCAAAAATTGGAAATTGATACGGTAAGGAACTATAGAATATATGAACTATCACAGAAAGATTTTTGTATGAATTGTTCATTTAATTAATTTCAAATAAGTCGTATCTTGCTCAGGCCGATAAATAGAGCTGAGGTTATAGTCAAAGCTGCTAGTAGAAAACCGAAATAACTAGTTATAGTAGGCATGAAAAGGCTAAATGAAATATGTTCTTTTTCTACATATGTTTAGAAAGCACTTCCCTAAGTTTCCATTTTTGAAAGATACGAGGATAGGCAAAAATACCAACCAATTGAAAGAATAAGTTCAATTGAAAGTTTTTGATTCATCAAGTATTATAGATGATAGTAACAAAAACAAAGTAACATAAATAAGAAATCAATTCATCATCTGGGACATTTACGCATCCCGCAATTTCGAATCAACAGATTCATTGGTCAACTCTTGAGTTGAATAAACTAATATACGTATATAACTAATATATGTATATATAGAATATTCAAAATTCGAAATCTAAATAAAGTAATAATTACGAACTTTATTTATTTTAAAACTTCATTCCAAAATGGAACTTTCTTTTGGAATAATAAAATTGAAAAAGAATTAGGATCGTTTTTTATTGTATCAAAATATCGAATCCATTATTTTTTTTTCGAACAACCAGTGAACTCAGTAGTGGTTTATTCAGATAATCTCGTGATTGAAAAGAAAAAAAGTATCACATGACCAGATCAATCAAAACTCGGTTTTACATTTTGTCCTTTCATATTTCTTTTCTCAAGCTCCCTCCTTGTAATTAAGTCAAGAAGGACCCCCTTTGTAATTAGGTCTAGAAGGACCCCAGTGATTATTCTTTTTTTTATTTATTCGTTGTTCTCTTTCTTTCATGAAATACTATCTACTATTAGTACTGGGCGA